AATTTTTCATATAAAAAAATAAGGATTCGAGTCGTGATTAATTATTTGATATTTCAGTATGTATACGTACGTATACAGGGTCATCTTTTCTGTAGTTTCGATAGAAGGATTCGATTCCTCTACCAATGCAGTCAACTCCATTTGTTAGAACAGCTTCCATTGAGTCTCTGCACCTATCCTTTTTTGATTCTCGCTTTCTGAACCCTTGTTTTTTGAACACAGGATTTGGCTCAGGATTGCCCATTTTTAATTCCAGGGTTTCTCTGAATTTGGAAGTTACCACTTAGTAGGTTTCCATACCAAGGCTCAATCCAATCAAGTCCGTAGCGTCTACCAATTTCGCCATATCCCCCTTATGAGGCCGAGATCTCATTGTGATCCCCCCTCTTATGTTGGAACCCTTGAATTCATTAGATACCGATTCCTATATCGAAAAAGTGTCTGCTCCTATTTCTTACCCATCTTCTTTCATCTCTATCGGTGGGCCAGTATTTGGTCCAATCGGAAATGATTCTATCATTGATGTATCTGCAATTCAATATGGATGGATATATCCCACATATACATGTCTCTCTCCCTCTCATTTTTCCCGCGCGATTGGGAATACTGGAACGGTCGATATTCATTCTTCTTTTTTTTTTCGTCCTATCTCCTCCCTTTCCGAATGAAACCAGAGGAATGTCTCATTATGATCTGAATTGCATTCTTATCTTATCCTTTCCTTAGGACCGATCCGCTCTAATCTAATAGAATTTAGAATTAATAGAATCTGCTATAACTAATATGGATATAGTTATATATAATTATTTCAAATGTAATATTTTGCATTTAAAGAAAAAAAATTCGAAATCAAAGAAATAGAAATTTCTAATAATAAAATTTCTAATCTAATAATAATAGAAAATATAATAAGAATTAATAGAATGATAATATAAATCACTCGAATTTTCAATAAAAATTCTATATAGTTATATTCTAATATATAAGAATATTCTTATGATATTAATTAATCATTTTTAATGGAATAGAATTCGATTCTTCATTCTATTAATATTAATTATTATATAGTTAAGATTCCGGTAGTTTACCGAATTCCTATGCACTATTTCTGTTATGTGAGCCCGCTTAGCTCAGAGGTTAGAGCATCGCATTTGTAATGCGATGGTCATCGGTTCGATTCCGATAGCCGGCTTTTCTCTATTTGTCCGATTTTTTCCATGATTGATAATGTCTCCTTGAGATCAAGGAATATTGAAAAGACTCCTCCCTTTTTTCTTTTACAAATGTCGGGTCACCGATCTATTATGTCGTGGGAACTTACAACTATGAATAAAAAACTGATTGGAGCAGTGAAATCTCTACAGAACAAATCAAGAAAAGGATCCTTAACTTCCTATATATACAAAATAATCCGGATATTGATACAATTCATCATTCTTCTTTGTAGTACTTCAGTAGATTTATCTTCGTTTATCGTTTAGTTCAGTCTGACTTAGGTTTATTCTGTAAAATGAAATTTCAATAAAATAAATAAAAAAATAAGGGGGGGAGTCTTTATGTCTCGTTACCGAGGGCCTCGTTTCAAAAAAATACGTCGTCTGGGAGCTTTACCGGGACTAACTAGTAAAAGACCTAGACCGGGAAGTGATCTTAGAAACCAATCGCGTTCCGGGAAAAGATCTCAATATCGTATTCGTCTAGAAGAAAAACAAAAATTGCGTTTTCATTATGGTCTGACAGAGCGACAATTGCTTAGATATGTTCGTATAGCTGGAAAAGCCAAAGGGTCAACAGGGCAGGTTTTACTACAACTACTTGAGATGCGTTTGGATAACATCCTTTTTCGATTGGGTATGGCTTCGACCATTCCCGGAGCCAGGCAATTAGTTAACCATAGACATATTTTAGTTAATGGTCGTATAGTAAATATCCCAAGTTATCGCTGCAAACCCCGAGATATTATTACTACGAGAGATGAACAAAGATCCAGAGCTTTGATTCAAAATTATATTGATTCATCCCCCCACGAGGAATTGGCAAAACATTTGACTTTTCACTCATCCCAATATAAAGGATTAGTAAATCAAATAATAGATAGTAAATGGATCGGTTTGAAAATCAATGAGTTGCTAGTCGTAGAATATTATTCTCGTCAGACTTGAACCTAACTAAAATAACAAAGCTTCGGGCAATTTTGCCCCCCCTTTTTCGCCAAAGTCAAGTAAATAAGGGGTTTGATCCGGATTTTTCTCCCACTCACGTATCACAAATGGATCAGCAGTGAGATTTTCATTCTTTTCCACTCTTTCCGGCATTTTCCATACCACAGTAATTAGGAAGAATCTCTATCAAATAAAGGTCTTACTGTTGGAATAATGGTATCAATTGTTATTTGATACATTGCGGTTGGTAACGTTGGTGAATTAGGTGAAGGTACGGAAAGAGAGGGATTCGAACCCTCGGTAAACAAAAGTCTACATAGCAGTTCCAATGCTACGCC